AAGGCCTATGTTATATAGTATATAACTTCGATCATAGGGATCAATTTCTAGTCGCGTAGCTTCATAATAATTCTGCAAAGCTTCCGCATAATTTCCTTCGGATTGAGCCAACATCCGTTACGGTCGTTCATTCTATTCAAAAAATCTCCGTTCCAAAACCGTACATGAGGTTTTCATCTCATACGGCTTCTCCCTTCTGTACATAGTACTAAGCGAAAAATCTATAGAATAAAAATGGAATTAGTCCCATCTCATTATGAACCGAAGGGGGCTGGTATTTTTCCAAGAAATCTCTAGCCAACCTTCCCCAAGAGGTTTTTCTTAACACCAATGAATTCTATTAATGCTAGAGATAAATAATAGCTCCAAGAATTTCTTTGTTCTCAACGCCTCCTATTTAGAGGAATTAGCCACTTCAACGACCTTTGATGGTTATAAGGGTATCCAAAGTACAAACCTGATGGTTGTTTGTTATCCTAACCATTCTTCCCAACCCTGATACCAATCAGGAAAGGGCTAATTTCTAACAAAGTTTTTCTCTTGTTGATTCCTATTTCGAGGTGTAGTGCTTTTCTCCCCTATGCTGCCTATTGGTACTAGTAGAGTCGGATTGGCCTGTAATACAGAACCTATCCCGTAGGTGGAACCTTTCGCTCAATACTCAAATCTACAATTGAAGCATCTGAGGCCACATCAATCGAGGATACACGACAGAAGGAATTGTTAGTTCACCTCACCTTCCCCAAGCGTGGGTTTCCTTTACTAATTTTGTTCTCTCTATGCGAACCCCCTCTCGTTCTCGTAAGAATGAGATGTAGGTAGGGCTAAAAAAAAGAAAAAAAAAGAGTCAAATCGCACCATCTCTATAATAAGTAAATGCCCTTTTTTCCCCGGAGGTTGTCGGAATTATTTGCAATAAAATATTGGCTACAATCGAGGAGGTCTTATCAATGAAATTTCCATTTATACGGGATCTAGGCATAATTCCCAACCCATTCTATATAGAATTCTTTTCACTCTATCACAAAATAACATAAAAACAAAACATTCGATTCTTATAAATCGATCCATATATTCTAAAAGGATAAGAGAGGTATGGATTTTCCGCTCAGCTCAACTGGATTTCATCCCACTTTCCTATTTCTCAACAACAACTTCTCTCATCAGCTATTTCGCGTTTTCAAAGTCATTAATTGCCCCATACCCTTTAGATTGTATGGCGTAACGTACCTTATGCAAATAAAATTCTGGGGTTCCTTTTTTTTCTTATGGAATAAGAAGAATTCTTCCATTCTCTTTTTATTTTTGTTTTCACCAAAGAAAAACTTTTTGAGGGAGCGGAATTCCTAGTAAAAAAAATACTGGATCCTTCCGCTTAGATGAAAAGGAATTTTTCCCATAGAGCCATGGAATCCCCGAGCGATTGTGGCTGTACCTGTACTGCAGGAAAGGAATACGAAAACTCGCTATTCACTCAGTTTATTTTCCATAATAAGATTATGGAGGAGAGATGGCCGAGCGGTTCAAGGCGTAGCATTGGAACTGCTATGTAGACTTTTGTTTACCGAGGGTTCGAATCCCTCTCTTTCCGTTTCATCAATGTTAGCGATCACAATGTATTAAATTAAATAACAATTTATTCCAGCAATAATACCTTTATTTAATAGAAATTCTCTATAGCAAATTACTGTGGTATGTAAAATACACATCGAGGAAATAACATAACAAAAAAGAAAAAAGAATCCTAAGGTTAATCTATTTCTGCTAGGTGAACGGGAAAATACGAATTAAGAGCCTTAGGTCGATTTAGTTTGGGGAAAGGGGAAGGGGAAAAAAAATTCTATGAACCTTTCCTTTTTTTGTTAAGTTCAAGTCTGGCGAGAGTAATATTCTACAACTAACAACTCATTTACTTTGAGACCGACCCACTTCCTATCTAGAATTTTTTTTACTAGTCCTTTATATTGCAATGTGTCAACCGTCAAATGCTTTGGCAATTTACCCGGATCGGATGAAGCAATAGAATTTTGAACCAGACGTTTTGATCGTTGGTTATCCTTCGTAGTAATAATATCTCGGGGTTTGCAACGAAAACTTGGTATATCAACTATACGACCATTAACTAAAATATGTCTATGGTTAACTAATTGCCGGGCCCCAGGAATGGTTGAAGCCATACCCAATCGAAAAAGGATATTATCCAAACGCATTTCAAGTAATTGTAGTAAAACCTGACCTGTCGATCTTTTTGCTTTTCCAGCGATATGTACATATCTAAGTAATTGGCGTTCTGTCAGACCATAATGAAAACGCAATTTCTGTTTTTCTTGAAGACGAATACGATATTGCTCTTTTTTCCCAGAATGGAATTTCTTTTTCTGATTACTTCCGGATTTAGGCGTTTTTCTAGTGAGTCCTGGTAAAGCTCCCAGACGGCGTATTTTTTTTAAACGAGGCCCTCGATAACGGGACATGAAGACTCCTTTTTTATTTTATTGAAATTTCATTTTACACAATAAATTTCATTCTATTTACATTACAGAATACATCGAAATTCAAACTGAATTAAACTAAAGGATAAACAGAATAAAATCTACTAAAAGTACCACAAAAAATGGAATTTCATCAACATCCCGATTTTTTGTATATATATTATTTATTTTTATGCTTTGTATCTAGCAAAATTGTAAGGTAGAACGGCATAATAGACCCTGGATTCCCCATTTAATTTAATTAGGAGAAAAAAAAGAAATTCTTGTTCATGGAACATTGATAGAGAAAAAAGCCGACTATCGGATTTGAACCGATGACCCTCGCATTACAAATGCGATGCTCTAACCTCTGAGCTAAGTGGGCTTACATAACAGAAATAGTGTAACAAATAGAAATATATTTAGGGAATCCATAAAATGTTAGATCTTAATTATTAATCTTAGTTATTAACTAGTTCGAAATTGGAAGTTCTACTTAGAATTAGAACAAAAAAATACTAGAATTTCATAAAGATAAAGTTAGCTTGATCTGCTTAACCAAATTATATTCTTAAATAGGATTCTCGAATTTATTGAACTTTCTTTTTATTTCTCTAATTCGCAAATGGATTTTTCTAATAGAATCTATTCCAAATTCTATATTAAATTAGATTTCCGATATTTTCAATTTGATATGGCTCGGACGAATAATCTAATGCATATAAAAGAAGAATATATATGAATAATATAATAAAGAGAAAATGCCAAGAGATTGGTATTTTCATTCGATCATTATATATTTTTTTGAGATATTTTTTTTATTTGTTAAAAATTTAAGGATAAATAGTTCACTAAAGAGAAGATAGAATCATAGCAAATGAAATTTCTAATTCAGATTAGAAAAAAAAGAATAAATATCAAGCGTTAGAGTATGATTTTGAATACTCTAAAAAAAAAGGAGGGGGGCGGGAGAGAGAAAAACTTTTGGATCTATTCATTCCGATTGAATTGCAAATATATCAACGATAGAATCAATTCAATTCTGAGTTGCAATAAGTGAGCGGGTCTCTCAAATAGAGATGAGCTGCTAGACTACGTCGAATAATGAATTCAATGATTCAAAAAAAACTAAGAGATGGATGAAATTATACAAGGAATCCTGGTTTTAAAGAAAAGGAAAATGGGGATATGGCGAAATCGGTAGACGCTACGGACTTGATTGTATTGAGCCTTGGTATGGAAACCTGCTAAGTGGTAACTTCCAAATTCAGAGAAACCCTGGAATGAAAAATGGGCAATCCTGAGCCAAATCCCTTTTTTGAAAAAACAAGTGGTTCTCAAATAAGAACCCAAAGGAAAAGGATAGGTGCAGAGACTCAACGGAAGCTATTCTAACGAATCGAAGTAATTACGTTGTGTTGGTAGTGGAACTCCCTCGAAATTAGAGAAAGAAGAGCCTTATACATCTAATACACACGTATAGATACTGACATAGCAAACGATTAATCACAGAACCCATATCATAATATAGGTTCTTTATTTTATTTTTTTAGAATGAAATTAGGAATGATTATGAAATAGAAAATTCATAATTTTTTTAGAATTATTGTGAATCCATTCCAATCGAATATTGAGTAATCAAATCCTTCAATTCATTGTTTTGAGATCTTTAAAAAAGTGGATTAATCGAACGAGGATAAAGAGAGAGTCCCATTTTACATGTCAATACTGACAACAATGAAATTTCTAGTAAAAGGAAAATCCGTCGACTTTATAAGTCGTGAGGGTTCAAGTCCCTCTATCCCCAAACCCCTTTTTATTCCCTAACCGTAGTAGTTATCCTTTTTTTCTTTTATCAATGTTAAGATTCATTAGCTTTCGCATTCTACTCTTTCATAAAGGAAAGCGACGAGAACTCAATGAATCTTATGCTATTCATGATTTCTTTTTTATTAGAGTAGAGTATCGGCAAGGAATCTCGATTATTAATTCTATTTTTAAGTATTATTAAGTAAGCCATCCACAATGCATAGGACTACCCCCCATTTCCTAATTTGGAATGGAATACTTTATTGGTTTTTTAGTCCCTTTAATTGACATAGATGCAAATACTCTACTAGGATGATGCACAAGAAAGGGTCAGGATAGCTCAGTTGGTAGAGCAGAGGACTGAAAATCCTCGTGTCACCAGTTCAAATCTGGTTCCTGGCACAGAAAAAAAAGGATCCACCGAATAGATATTGATACAAATATCTTGAGATGGGTTGGGGTACATATTCATTAATAATCTATACATATTCATTAATAATCTATATAGTATAGAGTTAAGTAGATAAATCTCTAAACACTTCTTTTTAGAAAAGGATTAAAATCTCTGGTTCTTTTCTTTATGGTATAGAGTTAGGTGCCCTTTTCTTCATTTTTGCATTTCTTATTAATTTTATAAGCCGCTATTCTGAAGAATTTTTTTTATTCTTACTTATCCTACTTTCCTAGTTGTTCTAAGTAATCCGCGCGGTACAAAGTTCGGGGTAGGAACTTCTTTCAATCATTGTATTTTTCTGTTCATACGAAGGAAACGAATATGTGATTTTCCAAATTGGAAAATCAATTTGAAGCCCTTTTTTTATAATATAATAGGAATTAATTAGAATATAATAATTATTTCGTTTCGTCTAGGAACAGAACGTAAAAATATTCCTTGACTTGAATAAAATCTGGAGTTGTGTTGTATAAGTGAACATGAATTTTTTATCATTCAATGAGCATCTTGTATTTCATAGAAATTGGGGGTTATATAGTCCTTACGTAAGGGCCAGCCTATCCAACTTTCAGGCATTAAGATACGTTTAAGACGTGGATGATTATCATAAGAAATTCCCACCATATCATAAGATTCGCGTTCTTGAAAATCGGCACTTCTCCAAACCCAGAAGATAGACGGGATTCTAGGATTATCTTTTTGGGTAAAGACTTTTATGCATACTTCTTCTGGGTTATCTATACCATACTGTATTCTCGTAAGATGATACACGCTAGCTAAAGATCCACCGGGTGCTACGTCATAAGCACATTGGGAACGTAAATAATTGTAACCATATACATATAAAATGACAGCAATGGAATCCCAATCCCCCGATTTTATTTGTAAAGTCTCTATTCCTCGGTGATCGAAGCCCAAAGATCTATGAACCACCTCATGTTTGACTAGCCAATTAGATAACCAACCCTGCTGCATTGTCTTGATCTTTCCCCCTTTGTATAAATATTTCACATTTCAAATGCAAGTTTGAAAAATTGCACTGCTCTTTCTTTCTTTTTCTGCACAAAAGAACCTCTCCTAATTCACTAATTTGTAGGAAGATACTGTACTTTTAGATTTGAAAAAAGTTTCAGAAGATATATCTAAAGTAGATGGTGATTGATAGAGCAATTCTTGTTCGTAAATTCCAGTGTGAGTACTGCGCCGAACATAAAGCTTGTGACGGGTAGTAAAAGATCGATTTTTCTTTTGACTTTGACATAGAGTTCGATCCTCAACTATTTCTCGCGATATCTTCTTACGAAGTTTTGTTAGGGCATCTATAACAGCCTCTGGTTTAGGCGGGCAACCCGGTAGGTAGACATCAACAGGAATTAACTTATCAACTCCTCGAACAGTACTATAGGAATCCGTACTGAACATTCCCCCTGTAATAGTACAGGCTCCCATAGCAATGACGTATTTCGGTTCAGGCATTTGCTCATATAATCGCACTAAAGATGGTGCCATTTTCATTGTTACCGTACCAGCTGTTAAAATTAGGTCCGCTTGCCTAGGACTTGATCTTGGTACCAATCCATAACGATCAAAGTCGAATCGTGAGCCTATTAATGAAGCAAATTCAATGAAACAACAACTGGTACCATATAGAAGGGGCCATAAACTGGAGAGTCTTGACCAATTCGAAAGATCGTTTGGCGTAGTTGAAATAACGGAATTGGAACTTGTTTGGTCGAGTAACGGAAACTCAACCAAACTCATAATTGTCTCAATGGAATCTTTTCCTTCTTTTTTTTTTTTGTCTGAATATTCAGTTAAGACCATTCCAAGGCTCCTTTTCGCCATGCATAAACTAAACCAACAACTAGGATAAGCACAAAAATGAAAGCTTCGATAAAAACGGATACACCCAATACGTCGAAACTCATTGCCCAAGGGTAGAGAAAGACCGTTTCCACATCAAAAACGACAAAAACTAGCGCAAACATGTAATAGCGTATTCGGAATTGTAACCAAGCCCCCCCCATGGGTTCTATACCCGATTCATAACTAGAAAGCTTCTCTGGTCCTTCACTAACCGGGGCTAAAAGTCCTGAAATCCAAAATACCAAAATAGGAATAAGGCTTGCTATTATTAGAAATGTCCAAAAAATATCATATTCGTGAAGCAGAAACATAAATGTACTCCCATTAATGTGGAATAGGCGGAACTGAATTAGTCAATTCAAGTTGACATGACATTGTCAATTTATCCAGAATTTATCTCTTTTCCTCGGTGAAACAAGAATCCGTTTTGCTCAAACCAAAGGCAAAAGCGGCTTACTTTAGCCTTTGTTTCTTTTGTAGCATGTCTCCTCTTAAGGATTCATCCAATGGAATCCCCACTCCCCCCCTTTTTTTTCTCTTCCATTTAGATATGATATAGACTTAATTCTTATACAAAGAAAACTCTTTCGCTTCACTTTGTTTCGCTTTCTTTCTCTAAAATCTCTAGAAAAAAAGAATTGCTCTACCCTTTATTTAATAATAGTCAGATACTATTAAATAAAAAAGAAAATACTTACTACTAATTCTAATTAGATTAGAACCTAATTAAAATGGGATGACTAATGTATGCATCCTAATAAGGAGTAATACTAAAAAAAAAGAACTCTATTTCAGAATTATGAAACAGAATATCCAGTTTTATTATTTACTCTTTCTTTTTTTTCTTTCGATTTTTTCTATTTTATTTAAAGTGGATCGATTTAGATAATGTATATTTATATAATGTATATTCATAGTAATATACTTCAAACAAAATAGGAATTCGCAAAATTGAGAAAATCGTTGCAGTCATTATAGGAAAGTATAGGAACTTAGAGCATATCCTATTTGAAGGAGGATGGAATTTAAATCTGTTAAGGGACCCTTCCTTCTATTCTTTTCCTGTCTCTATGATTTTCGATTCTTTTCCTGTCTCTATGATTTTCGATGAATGAGCCCATGGTAATCCTTTTATCTCTATTCTATGGCGCAATCGACCGTCGAGTCTATAAACAAGTACTAAATAAGGAAAAGAAAACTATACTAAAGGAAACATAAGGTATCCATTATATTAGGGCTATATGGGTATTAGGGCTATACGGATTCGAACCGTAGACCTTCTCGGTAAAACAGATCAAACAGATTATTATCAAAATGATTCGAACTGTTTCAAAGACCCAACATGCATTTTTATTTTTCTGCATTGGGCTCTTTCAGCAACTGATGTAAAGATCAGTTAATCCGCCATAGTTTTTCTTTAGGGAAAGATAATAAGATGGCTCCCTGTGCTCTGATTGATTATTTGTCTTATGATCCATCTAGGAGCAATACCAAAGTGTTTCAAAGGAGGATTACCTTGACTTAGGTCTGCCTCCGGCCTAAATTAAATCAACCTAAGTGAAATGGAGTCTCTATCGTTCCGCTGCAAGAGTTTACTATGAGACTTCATACACCTTAAAGTTCATAGAACGAAAAGAAATTTTTTGGAGGCCCTTATCCTCATCACGCCTAGCATTGAGTGGGCTGGATATTTACCTTATCAACTAGCAAATCAATAGGGGTTCTATTTGATTAAGCACCTGAATTGAATCGGCACCTGAATCGGACTGAACCGACTATTTGTCAGGCTACTGTTCTCCTATTCTTTCGAATCCATGAAGTAAGACATTGATTTTGCAATAAGTTCCCTTGAAAAGCATTGGCGCACGTGTAAGCGAGTTGCTCTACCGAACTGAGCTATAGCCCTTGTCAGAGATATCTTAACATATAGATAATTTCTTGTCAAGATGAATTTTCTCTAATGCCAGAGGATATTCCTCTGATCCGTTTACTATATAAATATAACATAAACATACCAAATAACATAAACATACCAATAACGGAGTGGTATTGCTTATAAAAAGAATTCGATTTATAATCGATCGAAGTAATGGGGCTTCTTTTGTGGTGATAAATTGCCTACTTAACTCAGTGGTTAGAGTATTGCTTTCATACGGCGGGAGTCATTGGTTCAAATCCAATAGTAGGTAGGTAGGTAGAAAAATTACTAGATAGCATTGGACTTACTTCGCTTCGCTATCTAATAACTTTTTCTACCCTTCTTTCCTTTTTCTTTGTATCAACGAAACCTTTGGATTGTTTTCAATTGGATGGGGGAATCCAATTGACAGCCTCGACTCGTATCCTAGCTCGTCTGAGAGCTAGCTTCGCTTCAACCACTTCTTTCGTACCCTCAGCTCTACTCAAGTTAGCTTCGGCTATTTCAAGTGCCTGTTGAGCTTCTTCTGGATCAATGTCACTACCCAGTTCTGCATCATTTCCTAAAATGATGATTTCATTATTAACTATTCTCGCAAAACCACTCCACAGAACCGCCGTTAACCATTGGTCGTCGAGGAGGCGTATTCTCAAAGGACCCATATCTACAGCTGTGTTAATGGGGGCGTGGTTTGGTAATACACCAATTTGGCCACTATTAGTAGATAAAATGATTTCTTTTACTTCACAATCCCAAATAATTCGTTTAGGAGTCAGTACATAAAGATTTAATTTCATTTCTTCAATTTGCTCTCCTCTTCTAAGTTTATAGCTTTCGTGCTAGCTTCATCGATGTTCCCCACCAAATAAAAAGCCTGTTCGGGTAGGCTGTCTAATTCTCCGGAAAGGATTAGTTGAAATCCCCTAATTGTTTCTGCAAGACCAACATACTTTCCTGGGGAACCGGTAAAAACTTCTGCCACAAAGAACGGTTGTGATAAGAACCGCTCGATTTTTCGTGCTCTTGCTACAGTTAAACGATCCTCCTCCGATAATTCGTCCAACCCAAGAATTGCGATAATGTCCTGAAGTTCTTTGTAACGTTGTAAAGTTTCCTTAACTCTTTGCGCAGTTTCATAATGTTCGTTGCCAACGATCCGAGGCTGTAACATAGTTGAGGTTGAATCTAAAGGATCTACTGCGGGATAAATACCCTTGGAAGCCAATCCTCTGGAAAGTACGGTAGTAGCGTCCAAATGTGCAAATGTTGTGGCAGGAGCAGGGTCGGTCAAATCGTCCGCAGGTACATAAACTGCTTGGATCGAAGTTATAGAGCCCTTTTTGGTAGAAGTAATTCTTTCTTGCAAAGAACCCATCTCTGTACTAAGGGTAGGTTGATAACCCACTGCGGAGGGCATTCTCCCTAATAAGGCAGATACTTCCGATCCTGCTTGAACAAAACGAAATATATTATCGATGAATAAAAGCACGTCTTGCTTATTAACATCTCGGAAATATTCCGCCATAGTTAGGGCAGTTAAACCTACTCTCATACGAGCTCCCGGTGGTTCATTCATTTGGCCATAGACTAGAGCTACCTTTGATTCCTCAATATTTTTTTCATTAATTACTCCAGATTCCTTCATTTCCATATAAAGATCATTTCCTTCACGAGTCCGTTCCCCTACTCCGCCAAATACGGATACGCCTCCATGAGCTTTAGCAATGTTATTGATTAATTCCATGATGAGTACTGTTTTACCTACTCCTGCCCCCCCAAATAGTCCGATTTTTCCTCCACGTCGATAAGGAGCTAAAAGATCGACCACCTTAATACCTGTTTCAAAGATAGATAATTTCGTATCTAACTCGATAAAGGCAGGCGCAGATCTATGAATAGGGAATGTTGCACTAGTATCTACAGGACCCAAATTGTCAATAGGCTCCCCCAGAACGTTAAAAATTCGTCCGAGAGTAGCTCCACCAACTGGAACACTGAGAGGAGCTCCCGTGTCAATCACTTCCATTCCTCTCATCAACCCGTCTGTAGCACTCATAGCTACAGCTCTAACTCTATTATTTCCCAATAATTGTTGTACCTCACAAGTCACATTAATTTGCTTATCGACAGTGTCTCGACTCTTGACTATCAAAGCGTTATAAATATAAGGCAACTTGCCTGGGGGAAAAGTGATATCCAGCACGGGTCCAATAATTTGATCAACACGCCCTGCGCTTTTTTCTTCAATTGTGGAAACCCCGGGACGCGAAGTAGTAGGATTGGTTCTCATAATTATCACATAATTTTCAAAAAAAGGAATTTGTCGAAATTTTTCTTTTTTTTCTTGTTGAATAATGTCAAATCAAAAAAATATCCAAAAATCCAAAACTCAAAAGGAAATGAAATTAGTTAATTCAATAAAAAAGAAAAGGGGACTAGCACTTGATTTCGTTGCCCAAGCGAATCCCATTCAATCGTTTACTTATGGAATGAATGAGTCCGTTGGAAAGTTCAATCAATCTTTTTTTCATATAAATTTCGCCTTTTGTGAGGGATCTGTGCCTACTCTACCTTCCTATCTAGGACTTCGATATACAAAATATATACTACTGTGAAGCATAGATTGCTGTCAACAGAGAATTTTCTTAGTATTTAGGTATAATTTTCTTAGTATTTAGGTATTTAGATTCAAAATAGCAAAGGGCCTATTAAGAACTTTCCAAATTGTAAAATAAGGATTAGGGATTGGTTTGGGTTGCGCTATATCTATCAAAGAGTATACAATAATGATGGATTTGGTGAATCAAATCTATGGTTTAATAATGAACCGTGTTAACTTACCATAACAACAACTCAATTCCTATCGAACGAATTCCTATACTAGAATTCCTATAGGATAGAACGTACACAGGGTGTACGCATTATATATGAATGAAACATATTCATTAACTTAAGCCTACTCCTTTTTTTATTTAATGATTTGATATTAATTGAATATGTTTTTTTTTAGATTTTTGTAAAGGTTTCATTTACGTCTAATCCATATCGAGTAGACCCTGTCGTTGTAAGAATTCTTAATTAATTTGTTGTAGGGAGGGACTTATGTCACCACAAACAGAAACTAAAGCAAGTGTTGGATTTAAAGCTGGTGTTAAGGATTATAAATTGACTTACTACACCCCGGAGTACGAAACCAAGGATACTGATATCTTGGCAGCATTCCGAGTAACTCCTCAGCCTGGGGTTCCGCCTGAAGAAGCAGGGGCTGCAGTAGCTGCGGAATCTTCTACTGGTACATGGACAACTGTTTGGACTGATGGACTTACCAGTCTTGATCGTTACAAAGGACGATGCTATCACATTGAGCCCGTTCCTGGGGAGCCAGATCAATATATCTGTTATGTAGCTTATCCATTAGACCTATTTGAAGAGGGTTCTGTTACTAACATGTTTACTTCCATTGTGGGTAACGTATTTGGTTTCAAAGCCCTGCGCGCTCTACGTTTGGAGGATCTACGAATTCCCCCTACTTATTCAAAAACTTTCCAAGGTCCGCCTCACGGTATCCAAGTTGAAAGGGATAAGTTGAACAAGTATGGTCGTCCTTTATTGGGATGTACTATTAAACCTAAATTGGGATTATCTGCAAAAAATTACGGTAGAGCGTGTTATGAGTGTCTACGCGGTGGACTTGATTTTACCAAAGATGATGAAAACGTAAACTCACAACCATTTATGCGCTGGAGAGACCGTTTTGTCTTTTGTGCTGAAGCAATTTATAAATCACAAGCCGAAACCGGTGAAATCAAGGGGCATTACTTGAATGCGACTGCAGGTACATGTGAAGAAATGATTAAGAGAGCTGTATTTGCAAGGGAATTAGGGGTTCCTATTGTAATGCATGACTACTTAACTGGAGGATTCACCGCAAATACAAGTTTGGCTCATTATTGCCGCGACAACGGCCTACTTCTTCACATTCACCGAGCAATGCATGCAGTTATTGATAGACAGAAAAATCATGGTATGCATTTCCGTGTATTAGCTAAAGCATTGCGTATGTCGGGGGGAGATCATATCCATGCCGGTACAGTAGTAGGTAAGTTAGAAGGGGAACGCGAAATAACTTTAGGTTTTGTTGATTTATTGCGCGATGATTTTATTGAAAAAGATCGTTCTCGCGGTATCTTTTTCACTCAGGACTGGGTATCCATGCCAGGTGTTATACCGGTGGCTTCAGGGGGTATTCATGTTTGGCATATGCCAGCTCTGACCGAAATCTTTGGAGACGATTCTGTATTACAATTTGGTGGAGGAACTTTAGGACATCCTTGGGGAAATGCACCTGGTGCAGCAGCTAATCGTGTGGCTTTAGAAGCCTGTGTACAAGCTCGTAACGAAGGACGCGATCTTGCTCGTGAAGGTAATGAAATTATCAAAGCAGCTTGCAAATGGAGTCCTGAACTAGCCGCAGCTTGTGAAGTATGGAAAGCGATCAAATTTGAGTTCGCGCCGGTGGATACCATAGATAAGTAGATAAAACTAGATATAAAGAAGGTCTAAATAAAATAAAAAAGAAGCAAAATAGAAAGAGAAAAAATAAGTTACGAAATGCAGTAATTCTTCTTTATTCTTCTAATTGATTGCAATTAAATTCGGCTCAATCTTTTTTAGAAAAAAAAAAGATTGAGCCGAATTTAAATAGATCTTGATACGATCATGAGACTTGACAAATCGAGATTCTTCTATTCTATATATCTAGAATATGGAAAGGTATAATACAATAAACAAATAGAAATCAAAATTAAATAAATATAGTATTATCATAGGATAATGGAATCAAATACGCAGTATTTACAGAAAAGAGTCTTCGTTTATTGGGAAAGAATCAATATACTTTTAATGTCGAATCGGGATTCACTAAGACAGAAATAAAGAATTGGGTCGAACTCTTCTTTGGTGTTAAGGTAGTAGCTGTGAATAGCCATCGACTACCCGGAAAGGGTAGAAGAATGGGACCTATTCTGGGACATACAATGCATTACAGACGTATGATCATTACCCTTCAACTGGGTATTCTATTCCACTTATACTTTTTTTTAATTGAAGTTAAATTAAAGGGTATTCTGAAAGAGGTATTTCTTTTATTTTCACAATAGCTTTCTTTTGAATCCAATTTCAAGTTCGATTAGAAGGATAGAAAGGCGATGAGAATGGGAAAAGAAAAATCAAATATTTTTAATTAGTTCCCTTTTTTTGCAATTTTCTTATTATCTATTCCATTTATTTTTTATAGATATAGAATACTTTTAGTATTCTAAAAAATTCTAAAAAAAAGTATTCTAAAAAAATAGTATTCTATACAAAATCTTTATTTTGTAAACTAAAAAATACAATAGTCAATATTCGTTATAATAGATATACTTAATTATATCATAAGAATCTTAAGATATATTTCGAATAGATAGAAATAGTAAATTTGAATTGAGACACATATTCTATGACAGATTTTAACTTACCCTCTATTTTCGTGCCTTTAGTAGGCTTAGTATTTCCGGCAATTGCAATGGCTTCCTTATTTCTTTATGTGCAGAAAAATAAGATTGTCTAGAAACGACGAGGCCAAATTTTCTTAATGTATTTCCAGGATCATAATACAGATATTTTTTGTGTAAGTAATATAATATAGTATGTAGCTCTTTCTACACACAAATGAAAAACGTCTATAGATGCAGATATAGGCTACGAGCATAAATGCATGCATATGCGTAGCCGAGTATAGCGAGTTTTTTTTTTTTTTTTTTAAGTGGATCCACAAATTCTTTTTGAATAGAAAGTCAATGTATCTAACCAATTATTTCACAGGAGTACTAGCTACTGAAGGCTATTTCAGAATCAAAAAAAGTAAAGTAAAAATCATTTAGCTTATTCTCTCAATTTCAATTGACCGCTACTGGATTTAGTATATCTAATATGAATTGGCGATCAGAACACATATGGATAGAACTTCTAAAAGGTTCTCGAAAAAGAGGTAATTTTTTCTGGGCCTGTATTCTTTTTCTAGGTTCATTGGGATTCTTAGGGGTTGGGGCTTCCAGTTATCTTGGTAAGAATATGATATCCGTACTTCCATCTCAACAAATTCTTTTTTTTCCGCAGGGGGTCGTGATGTCTTTCTACGGAATCGCGGGCCTATTCATTAGTTCCTATTTGTGGTGCACTATTTTGTGGAATGTAGGCAGTGGTTATGACCGATTCGATAGAAAAGAGGGAATAGTGTGCATTTTTCGTTGGGGATTCCCTGGAATAAAACGTCGCATCTTCCTTCGATTCCTTGTGCGGGATATCCAATCAATTAGAATTCAGGTTAAAGAGGGTCTTTATCCTCGTCGTATCCTTTATATGGAAATCCGGGGCCAGGGGGTCATTCCCTTGACTCGTACTGATGAGAAGTTTTTTACTCCACGAGAGATTGAACAAAAAGCTGCCGAATTGGCCTATTTCTTGCGCGTACCAATTGAAGTATTTTGAGTACCAATTGCAATTTTTTGCAATTGTAAGGGGATTTTCGAGTATTTATCTAAAGGAAGGAACAAACGAGGATAAGAAAAAATTGTTTCTAATTTGTTTTGTCCAAGTGAGATATATGGTATAATATTCTTCCATTTTTATATGAAAGCCCTTTTTTTTATTTCTCTATTCCACTCCATTTAGATCTAAAAAAGAATCCAATACAATGAAATTTCACTAGTATACAAAAAGAGAAATAGATACAAACACAAGGTCTCAAACCTTGTTATAGAATTTTTGCTTCAAAGAAATATCATATATATTCAGCGAATGAAATAGAGTCGGCAAATGAAGCGTATTCATTAACAACTCAATTTACAGATCAAAAATGAAAAAAAAGAAAGCATTGCCTTCTTTCCTATATCTTGTATTTATCGTACTTTTGCCCTGGGGAGTCTCTTTCTCTTTTAACAAATGCCTGGAACTTTGGATTAAGAATTGGTGGAATACCAGGCAATCCGAAACTTTCTTAACTGATATTCAAGAGAAAAGGATTCTAGAAGGATTCATAGAATTAGAAGAACTTTTTCTCTTGGACGAAATGATAAAAGAGAAACCGAAGACACATGTACAAAAACCTCCTATAGGAATACACAAGGAAATAATACAATTGGCCAAAATAGATAATGAGGATCATCTCCATATCATTTTGCATTTCTCAACAAATATAATCTGTTTGGCTATTCTAAGTGGTTCTTTTTTTCTGGGTAAAGAAGAGCTTGTCATTTTGAATTCTTGGGTTCAGGAATTTTTCTATAACTTAAATGACTCAATAAAAGCTTTTTTTATTCTTTTAGTTACTGATTTTTTTGTTGGATTTCACTCCACCCGCGGTTGGGAACTACTAATTCGTTGGGTCTACAACAATCTTGGATGGGCTCCTAACGAGCTAATTTTCACTATTTTTGTTTGTAGTTTTCCTGTGATTCTAGACACGTGTTTGAAATTTTGGGTCTTTTTTTGTTTAAACCGTCTATCTCCTTCACTTGTAGTCATTTATCATTCAATTAGTGAAGCATAAACTCACTCATTTGATTTCCTAATATTTTTCCTAATATTAATCAAATTAGCATATTTCTTCCTTTAGAAAGAAAGCCTTTTTAGCAAAATTCTTTCTATTTCTACCTGCTCAAGGTATTCATCATTCCAGTACAACTGTTGCAGTAGAATGACAACAGACTCGTGTATAGGGAACTAGATTAGCTTAGCTACCTATCTAATTTATTGTAGAAATTCCGGGATCCACGATTGGACATGGAAAATAGAAATACTTTTTTTTGGTTAAAGGAACAGATGATTCGATCGATTTCTGTATCGATCATGATATACGTAATAACTCGCACATCCATTTCAAATGCATATCCCATTTTTGCGCAGCAGGGTTATGAAAACCCGCGGGAAGCAACTGGACGAATTGTATGTGCCAATTGCCATTTAGCTAATAAACCTGTGGATATTGAAGTTCCCCAAGCAGTGCTTCCTGATACTGTATTTGAAGCAGTTCTTCGAATCCCTTATGATATGCAGCTGAAACAAGTTCTTGCTAATGGTAAAAAGGGAGGGTTGAATGTAGGTGCTGTTCTTATTTTGCCCGAGGGATTCGAATTAGCGCCGCCCGACCGTATTTCTCCTGAGTTGAAAGAAAAGATAGGAAATCTCTCTTTTCAGAGTTATCGTCCCAATAAAAAAAATATTCTTGTGATAGGCCCTGTTCCCGGTAAGAAATATAGTGAAATTGTATTTCCCATTCTTTCCCCCGATCCCGCTACGAAAAAAGACGTTTATTTCTTAAAATATCCCATATATGTGGGGGGAAACCGAGGAAGGGGACAGATCTATCCTGATGGTAGCAAGAGTAACAATACGGTCTATAATGCTACGTCAACAGGTATAGTCAAAAAAATACTACGTAAAGAAAAGGGGGGGTATGAAATATCCATAGTCGATGCGTCGGATGGACGCCAAGTGATTGATATTATACCCCCCGGGCCAGAACTTCTAGTTTCAGAGGGGGAATCGATCAAGCTTGATCAACCATTAACAAGCAATCCTAATGTAGGAGGGTTTGGTCAGGGGGACGCAGAAATAGTCCTTCAGGATCCATTGCGCGTCCAAGGCCTTTTGTTCTTCTTCGCATCTGTTATTTTGGCACAAGTTTTTTTGGTTCTCAAAAAGAAACAGTTTGAAAAGGTTCAATTGTACGAAATGAATTTCTAGATCTCGGGATTTCTTACCATGAAGTTAGAAAAAAGCCTCGATTTCTGGAATTCCTTATTTCTATCTCATGCAAAAGAAGAGGATCCAAGGCAGAGGCGAGAACAATAAAAGGAACAAGTCCTTTTAGGAGGAATTGGGCACAAGAAAAAGGCAAAAAAGCCTTTTTCTTGTGTCGATTCTTCTTTTCTTGTATCG